GAAGGAATTGCACGTATAACAATTAAAAAAAAAATCGATTTGATCCAAGTCATAATCTATATTGGATTCCCAAATTTATTAATAGAGGGGCAAACACGAGGAATCGAAGAATTACAGATGAATGTACAAAAGGAGTTTCATTCTGTAAACCGGAGACTCAACATTGCTATCACAAGAGTTGAAAAACCTTATGGACAACCTAATATTCTTGCAGAATATATAGCTTTACAATTAAAAAATAGAGTTTCGTTTCGAAAAGCAATGAAAAAAGCTATTGAATTAACTGAACAAACAGATACAAAAGGAATTCAAGTGCAAATAGCAGGCCGTATCGACGGAAAAGAAATTGCACGTGTTGAATGGATCAGAGAGGGTAGAGTTCCCCTACAAACAATTCGCGCTAAAATTGATCATTGTTCCTATACAATTCGAACTATTTATGGAGTATTAGGTATAAAAATTTGGATATTTGTAGACGAGGAATAATCAACCTTGTCTTCCCATTCTGTCCAGTGATAAAACAAAAAATGACAAACTCTTTCATTCTTTTTTCGTTAAAAATAAAAAAATGAACAATTCTAATTCTATAAGGTTAAATATAAATTCGATTGATCATTTGGTATAATTGCTATGCTTAGTGTGTGACTCGTTAGTTTTTTCTTTATAGTTTCAAGTTGGGATTCAAAAAAAAAAAACAAACTGACCCCTGCTATAAACTTTGTAATTATATAAAATAAACTAATAACCAACTTATTGCTTCGTATTGTCGAGATCCCAAGAAACAGTCACTATATGAATGAGTGGATCTATCATATGGTTGTAGCAACTGAAATTCTTTCAACAAAAAATAGATCTGATTATGGGTTGTAAAGCAAAAAAAAATAAATAAAGGGATGTGGATAAATGGAAGGATGATAGAAAGAAAGAACAAAAATATCAATGATATATGATTCCAATATGTATGGTCTATGAATCACGTCATAAAGGGCAGTGTGATAAAGCATCAATACTGATAATCAATACTGATAAGATAATTATAAATATAAGAATTTAAAAATGAAATAATTAAAAATAGAATAAAATAATAAAGAGCCTTCAGGTTAATAAAAACTGAGGAAATTGACTTGGGAACGAATTTTGTTGGAAGCTCCATTGCAAAGTTCGGACCTAACCATTAATGGAGAAGCTATGGGAACGACAGAACCTGTGACTGCATAGGCTTCTATTGAAAACGAATCCTAATAATTCATTGGGTGGGATGGCGGAACGGACCAAGAAAAAATTGATTTATTCTGAGAGGTTATGAATTGAACCTTCGAATGAAACAGGAAAGAGTAAATATTCGCCCGCGAAACCTCTATTTATTGGATTACAATCTTTTGTCGTAATTCGATAGAGGTAAAAAAAAAAAATAAGGAAAGGATTCGTCATGTTATAAAAATAAAAAAGAGAAACATTACATTATCTATAAAGATACATAAATGTACACACACGTCTAGCTGTATTGTATATCTTGTATCTACATCTTCCTTCTTATGTAAGAAATTAAATATCAATAAAAGCCATTACTTGGTGTATTATCTATTAATGTGTACCTATTAATGTGTATCTATAATATTATTTTATTGAATTTGAATCCTTTCATTCGCGAGGAGCTGGATGAGAAGAAACTCTCATGTCCGGTTCTGCAGTAGAGATGGAATTAAGAAACAACCATCGACTATAACCCCAAAAGAACCAGATTTCGTAAACAGCATAGAGGAAGAATGAAAGGAATATCTTGTCGAGGCAATCATATTTGTTTCGGCAGATACGCTCTTCAGGCACTTGAACCTGCTTGGATTACAGCTAGACAAATAGAAGCAGGGCGAAGAGCAATGACACGATATGCGCGTCGTGGTGGAAAAATATGGGTACGTATATTTCCCGACAAACCTGTTACAGTAAGACCCGCGGAAACACGTATGGGTTCGGGGAAGGGATCCCCTGAATATTGGGTATCCGTTGTTAAACGGGGTCGAATACTTTATGAAATGGGTGGAGTATCAGAAACTGTAGCTAGAGCAGCTATCTCAATAGCTGCGCGCAAAATGCCTATACGAACTCAATTTCTTATTTCAGGATAGAGATGTAGAACTAAAAAAAAAAGGGGTATTGGGGATGAAAAAACAACCGCAGGTTTATTTATTTCTGGACGGACAATATTTCTTTTTTTTCTTTCATACTTTTGCATTGAAATAACAGATTGAAATAAAAATGATATGATTCAACCTCAGACCCTTTTGAATGTAGCGGATAACAGCGGAGCTCGAAAATTGATGTGTATTCGAATCATAGGAGCTGGTAATCACCGATATGCTCATATTGGTGATGTTATTGTTGCTGTAATCAAAGAAGCAGTTCCCAATATGCCTCTAGAAAGATCAGAAGTAATTAGAGCTGTAATTGTACGTACATGTAAAGAACTCAAACGTGAAAACGGTATGATAATACGATATGACGACAATGCTGCAGTTGTCATTGATCAAGAAGGAAATCCAAAAGGAACTCGAGTTTTTGGTGCGATCGCTCGAGAATTGAGACAGTTAAATTTTACTAAAATAGTTTCATTAGCTCCCGAAGTATTATAAATAGTAGTAGATGAGACTATGATATAGTATAGGGTATCTGAAATAGATCAAATAGATCAAATTAGTAGATTGTGTCTCACGTATATACTTTATAAAAAAAAATAAAAAAAAGGAAACATGTTGATTATATCAAAATTAGGAGGAACCTATAATTCTAGTTCGTCATGGGTAGGGACACTATTGCCGATCTAATAACTTCTATAAGAAATGCTGACACGGATAAAAAAGGAAGGGTTCGAATAGCATCTACAAATATCACCGAAAACATTATTAAAATACTTCTACGAGAAGGTTTTATTGAAAACGTTCGGAAACATCAGGAGAGTAACAAATATTTCTTGGTTTCAACTCTGCGACATAGAAAAACCAGAAAAGGAATATATAAAACTAGAACCATTTTAAAGCGTATCAGCCGGCCCGGCTTACGAATTTATTCCAACTATCAACGAATTCCTAAGATTTTAGGTGGAATGGGAATTGTAATTCTTTCTACTTCTCGAGGTATAATAACAGATCGAGAAGCTCGACTAGAAAGAATTGGAGGAGAAATTTTGTGTTATATATGGTAATCTTCCACCTCTGGTATCCGAATTTGATCTCTAACTTCCTATTTGTAAAATAGAGAGGAAAAGTGAGTTATATAACTATTCCTCCATTAGTTGATACTTCAAGGAGGTTACCTGGAATGAAAGAACAAAAATTGATTCATGAGGGTTTAATTACTGAATCACTTCCCAACGGTATGTTCCGGGTCCGTTTAGATAATGAAGATCTAATTCTAGGATATGTTTCAGGGAGGATCCGCCGCAGTTTTATACGGATACTACCGGGAGATAGAGTAAAAATTGAAGTAAGTCGTTATGATTCAACCAGGGGACGTATAATTTATCGACTTCGCAACAAAGATTCGAATGATTAGGTTATTTTTTTAACCATGGGTATACAATTCGAAGTTAAAAAAAAAAATTCAAGAGACTTATTCTCTTCCAAGAAGTGGATTCAGAATTAAGGTAAGGAATAAAAAATATGAAAATAAGGGCTTCCGTTCGTAAAATTTGTGAAAAATGTCGACTGATTCGCAGGCGTGGACGAATTATAGTGATTTGTTCCAATCCGAAACATAAACAGAGACAAGGGTAATTCTTCTAAAAAAGAACTTTCAAAAAAAAAAATATATATATATGTAAAAATAAGGTAAAGGATCTGTTTTAACATGAAATGGATATCTCCGTATCTTTTCTTTTTGTATATTTCTGACTCATAAATATGAGATGATAAAATATGACAAAAGCTATACCAAGAATTGGTTCACGTAGGAATGGGCGTATTGGTTCACGTAAGAATGGACGTAGAATACCAAAAGGCGTTATTCATGTTCAAGCGAGTTTCAACAATACCATTATAACTGTTACAGATGTACGAGGTCGGGTAGTTTCTTGGGCCTCCGCCGGTACTTCTGGATTCAAAGGCACAAGAAGAGGAACACCTTATGCTGCTCAAGCCACAGCGGTAAATGCTATTCGTACAGTGGTTGATCAGGGTATGCAACGAGCAGAAGTTATGATAAAGGGTCCTGGTCTCGGAAGAGATGCAGCATTACGAGCCATTCGTAGAAGTGGTATATTATTAAGCTTCGTACGTGATGTAACACCTATGCCACATAATGGATGTCGACCTCCTAAAAAAAGACGTGTGTAGAAATAAGAATTAAACCGATTTCAAGAGAAATAAATGATCAAATAATAATACTAGTATAGTATGGTTCGAGAGGAAGTAGCAGGATCCACTCGAACACTACAGTGGAAGTGTGTTGAATCAAGAGTAGACAGTAAGCGTCTTTATTATGGTCGTTTCATTCTGTCACCACTTATGAAAGGTCAAGCTGATACCATCGGTATTGCCATGCGAAGGGCCTTACTTGGAGAAATAGAAGGAACATGTATCACACGTGCAAAATCTAAGAAGGTGCCACATGAATATTCTACGATAGTAGGTATTGAGGAATCAGTACATGAAATCTTACAAAATTTGAAAGAAATTGTATTGAGAAGTAATCTCTATGGAGTTAGAGACGCGTCGATTTGCGTAAGGGGTCCTAGATACGTAACCGCTCAAGATATCATCTTACCACCCTCCGTAGAAATAGTTGACACGACACAACATATAGCTAACCTGACGGAACCAATTGATTTGTGTATTGGATTACAAATCAAGAGAGATCGCGGATATCGTATGGAACCCATAAATGACTCTCAAGATGGAAGTTACCCTATAGATGCTGTATTCATGCCTGTTCGAAATGCGAATCATAGTATTCATTCTTATGGGAATGGGAATGAAAAACAAGAGATACTTTTTCTAGAAATATGG